CCTTTTGAAAAAAGATGAGGGGGAAAGTCAGTAAGATGTCGGAGAAGGATGAGTTGGTTAAGAAGAAGAATGAGAAGGATCGGAAGAAGAATCCTAAGCCGAAAGCTAAGACGAAGGCTAAGAAAGAAGATGGTTTCAGTAGGTAGGATGAAGTCACTCCGGTAGGATGAAGTATAGGTCGATTGAAGTAGGGAAGGTCGATTAAGGAAGAGAATGTAGCTTCAAGAATGAGGCAAGGCAAGGGTTTCTCCAGCCTATGAGAGGAGGAAAACTGATCCCAGACCTGTGTCTGACCTACCGTTAGCTTTGCTAAAGCAATACTCCCAGGTAAAGACAGGTGTCATATCGCAATCCTCACCGATGTGGTGTCCAGTCACAACCTACAGAATAAGAAGATTTTCCTTTTACTATGGATTTTGAACATCGCATAGATAGATCATCTCGTTCTACTTTCTTCTTTCGAAGAGGACATGCGCCTAAGAAACTCTTGACCTGGAAGGACGTAATCCATCTAGGAGAGAAAGATTGTCCTAATGAGGGCCTTTTTGATCTCATCCGTATGTAGAGGATCTCCTACCCCGAATAGAATTCTTTGACGAGTTCCCCTTCATCTAGCCTTCTTTTTTAGAATAAGCTAGTCAATCACCTACTAGGAAGAGTAAGAGAAATGGATTGACAAAGGTAAGCGAGTGGACTCGAATTCGCAATCAGAGAGTAGGTTATTCAGAAAGAATTCCCAACAGAAAGGAGGAGGAAGAAGCGAAATGCCTAGTGATTCCGATTGAGACATCGAACTTTCCCCCCCTATTGGAGAAGTACCAAAGAGAGAAAAAAGACCGGGGATTGGATGATCTTATGAAGAGAGTTCTCTTCTTTCATTCATTATTGGACGTAGTGAAGCTCGACTGAAAAGGAGAGGGTGCAAAGGGGAAAGGGGTACCAGCTCTACTGATAGCTTACTGGTCTGAGTCTGGGGCTACGCTTTCTTACTTTAGGGCGAGTGTCTCATTTCTCACTCCTCTCTTCGGTCCAAAGAACTTCTTTGTCTACTGAAAACATTTCCTATACCTAATGGTCGAGCATCTTCGTGACGCGCAGCCCTCTTTTCAGTCCTCCCTGCAACCTTTTTGATGGGGAATTAGCCAACTTTTCACTAGAGCTACTGTTGGTTCAGTCTTCGCTCGATAAAAGCGATAGGACCTTTTCGAAATGCTGAAAGTTCACTTCACCCAACTCGAGCTCTTTCTTCCCTGTGGAAGGATCGCTCAGAACAACCGGCTTCTTCGCGCATCTCTAGCCAAAGACCGGCATTCAGGACTTGAAACCTTCACTTCAGCGGTTGCGTGCCTTTCTTTCCTTCGCCTTCGATTGGCTTTGTGTCATGTGTCAAGCCGACTTTCTTATTATCCTAGCTTAGCTGGAAAGATCATTCTCTATCTCGTTCCATGGATGGGCAAGAAATGCTCGGAAGTTCTCATCTTGATTCTATATAGAACTATCTAGAATGACGGAATCATTTCACTGAGAATTATCGTATAGAACGAAGTTCTCTTTTTATGAACTTTTGAAAGACAGGAAATCCCCAGTCTTCCCTTTTTCCTTCCGGCCCACCAGGAGCTTAGCGAGGAGATTGGTCTAACATGGCTAGTTGCTTGTACTTGAATCGAGATTCAGTTTTTTGAAAAAAAGAGAAGATCTAAAGTTCGGTGTTGATACTTTGAAAGAAAGAGTCCCAGATTGGTTAGCTGCTTTAGAACCTCAGCTTTGAGGAACTCCAGTCGTGTGATTTCCCCTATCTGGATCTCTTTTTGATTTTGAAAGGTTACTTCAAGCCTCCTCTCCTTATTCGAGAAGAAATTGACAAATTCGAGGGATGCGCTCAATCAGAGATTCCTTTCTCTGGTAAGAGACCTAAAGTTTAGCAACCAGCAGGTAGGTAGATAGTGAAGTTTCTGGAGGTAGTGAATCTACTTCGTCCACATTGAGCTCCCCTCCGAGCCCATCTTCCAGTTGGAAAGAGTGAGAGTGCGTGGGATCGTGTGATCTATTCTCATAACTACAATCTCCGACTGGTCAGCAGGAAGGTGTAACCGCGACGTCTTCCTAAAAGCATAAAGTGAGAGGCATAAGCTTTCCCTTTCGGAGAGCTTTATAGCATTTCTTTTATCGAGTAAGGAGAGGTGGGAAGAGTAGTTGAGCTTGAAGACTAAGAATGAGATCCAAGGGTGAAGAAAAGGAATGCTACAGAGACCCGAGGGAACCTATCCTATCAACTTCGAATTCTATGATTCCCAGTTCGTCTGTCAGCTTTTCTCGTTCTGAACTCCACTTTTTGGATTTGAGGAAGGGCTGAAGGTAACTTAAAATCCTTTTCCGACTATTCTTCTTGGTTGTGATCGACCCCGCGATGAGTCTTTACTTATTCGAAAATGCGCTATATCCAATTCTTTTATATACCCACATGGGATCCTCCCTGAAACTCTTGCCTACCATAGTGGCTTAGACGACGCCACACTTTCTTAATAAGCTTTCTAGCTGCCAGCCATATTGGGAACCCTGAAGTTACCTAACTCTCCCAAGGCCAAGAAGAGAAGTGCTTACCCACTGGAAGACAAGAAGAGCTAGCATCTCTCTTTCCTAAGGCATAAGGCAAAAGAGCTGCATCCAGGCCGGTGGACTCAACACTTTGCTTAAGAAGATGCTCTTTACAAAGCTAAGTACTCTTCACCAAGGTACCCTCACTCGAGTACGCAAACTCACTGGCTTCGGTCTCTTGATCAACCCTTTCATCAAGTGATGTTCCAGCCTCTTTTCATGTACACTGGCTAACAACATTGGACGATTGGTTTTTCGAGAACGAGAATCGGTTGAATTGAGAAAGGCTTTTCTACTACAGCTTTTAAGCTTCGGTTTAGCAGTCCGCGTTAGCAAGCAGTCCAACTATGGCTATGGGAGGATCCCTTATGCTACTGTTTTCGGTAGTACGCCTAGAAGAACCAATATGTTTTTCCTAAGTCCCTAAGCTAAGAGTGAAAAGGTACTGGTACAAACATCTTAGCCTCTCAAAAGAGATGTGCGAACGCTAGTCCTGACTTGAGTAGTCATCAATAGAAAGAGCTAGGCGGTACAACAAAAACATAAAGGAATGCTTAGATTCACTCTGGTATACGCTCCAAAGCCAAGCTTTACGAAAGAAAGAGTCCAGGGATCGGAAGGAAATTTTTATGCCTCACACAGGCAACTTCGCTAGGCTCAGCAGATAAGACGGGATTGAACTAAGAGAACGGCTAGTCCTATCATCAAGAAAGTCGGCTCCATCAATGAATTACTTTCCCCTAACATTGCTATTCTTAAATACCTCAAAGAGCATCCTTTAAAGCGGGGTCCGCCTCAGGGCGATAAGAATCCTTATTATATAAAGCATAAAGAGCCACTCATTCAAATTGAAGGGATCGGTGTAGAACTCAACCTCTAGCCTCGTGCGTATGCGTATAAAATAAGGAAACGAAACTCAGCAACTACTTTTAAGAATTAGCTGCGGATGCAGGTGCGTATGAATAGTGAAAGAGTAAGGAAGTTAGACGGGAGAAGGCTCCTTGGTATGAAAGCTGGTAGTGAATTTCACTCTGTACCGAGACGGTATACCCAAGTGGATCTATATGTGTACCAACCATCCATCTGAAAATGGAAATTCGAGACTGTCTGAGCTGTCTGATCGAGAATAGGATTTTAAGTTACCTTCGTGCTTAAGGGCGGGAAACAAGGGCTTTCTCTTTCTCTTTCCCTCCTTCTCTCACCCGGAGAACATAGGCTATTCTCTTAATAGAACCTATCAATGCGCTATTCTTCGGACAAGAACTCGGTTCAACAGCCAATGCCTTATTCCTCTTCCCCCATGGGAAGAGAGCTTCAAACAGCAGGATAGGGTGTCTGGTGCAAGTGGACAATTCAATCAATCTGACATTCAATCTTCTTAACCTAAAAAGCCAACTCGAGGGGCGTAGCGGTAGTGACGATTGCCGAATTCCCTTCTTCGGGTGGCAAGCCAGGAGCATACTTTCCCTAAATCAAATGGAGAAGGTAACTTAAACTCCTGGTGAATCTGAAGCCTGTTGTCGCTTTGAAGACGTGCGTTCTTCTTTTTTTTTCTTTTCACGCAAGCTGATGAGCTGCACCAATGGGACTTTATAGCTAACTGAAGGGAAGTAAACCGAAGGACAATTTGAGCTTTTCTTTACATACAAGCTCTTTCGTCGAGATTTGATTGATGAACCTACCCGTGGTAAGCACCTACCTTAGTATCAGTAAAACGAAGAAATCCATTCATCAATGGCGCAGCAGAGGGCATAGGTTAAGATCTTACCAGGTACAGCACAGCAGGGTCAGGGTCGGGAAGACATAAGGAAGAAAGCAGATTGAACAGGTAGACGGACTGGTATTGGTGGAGGCTATAAGCCTATTCTATTAAAGTAGAGTCCCAAGGCAACTCTACAAAAAGGTGGGAAGCTGGACATTCGAGCATTCGAGACGGAGACTCAGTCCACTTCCACTCTGCAAAAGAAGAAGAACCAATCTCAGTTGCAACCGCAAACAAAGAAGTTACCGGTCAAAGGAGTGTCATCGTAAGGGTGGATGGTGATCCAGTCCCAAAAGAAAGGCCTGGCCTGTTTGTTAGGGAAAGAGTAAGGGAGCTAGGTTCCTTAGTGAAGTAAACCGAAGTATCTAAAGGGCTGCCTCTACCTTGAAGACAGATTGAAGCTCTATCTTTCAAACTTTCAAAGTCTCAACCGCCTTTAGCTTTAAACCAGGGCTTTTTCGTACTACCAGGGTGGGAATGAGAAGCTGTTCCCCCGTCTGATAACTCTGCTATTTAGAAAAGGGAGGGAGGAAGAAGGAGTTTAGCCCGGTGAAGCTCTTCTTCTGAAGACCGGTTTTAGTGGGCAGATTTTTCTCCTACTCGAGTGAAGGGTGGTACTGTCTTCTAATTCATAGCGATTCTT